TGCACTCTTTACTAGTTATAGCGCCGCTGGGTAAATCCAGCCTATTCTTGAAATGAACAACTCACACACACTCCCTTTCCAAAAAAGATCAATACACCGAAGACTACACTTAGATTTATTGGATTTGTTGCTAAAATATCGGTATTAAACCCGAAACTCCCGGCAGATGGCCAGTGACCCAAGTAAACGAAAGAATCGGTTAAATTTTTCATATAATCTCCTCTTCTAGCTAAACTATAAAAAAAGAACTCTGTCCTTTTTTTTATTCTTTTTTTTTTTATAAAAATAAAATTTAATTTATAATTTAATTTACCTTTTTGGATATTTGTAAACAGAATAAAAAACCTATTCTATTTACAAATGTATTTTCAAAAAATTTTAATTTTCAATAATAATAATGAGACTTATTAGAATTAAGCTAGAATTTGAGACCAAGTTTTATGGCAATTTCAAAAAAACTCTGTTTTTCGCAGCACTCCTTAAAAAAAAGTTTACATTGAACTAAAAGAATAAGGGGAAGGAAGAAAGCGAATCGATGTACTAATTCCCCATCCTCAAATTAGTCCTTCCCAAGGATTGTTGTCTCAACGAATAATTGTAGGAGTTAAATCTTGATAGAATTAAAAAAAACTACGAAAAAAAATCCAGAATTTTCGTATTTATAGGATTAAACAAAAGGATTCGCAAATAAAAGCGCTAATGCTACAACCAGGCCATAAATTGTTAAAGCTTCCATAAAAGCCAAACTAAGCAATAAAGTACCTCGTATTTTTCCTTCTGCCTCAGGTTGTCTCGCGATACCTTCGACAGCTTGACCCGCAGCTGTGCCTTGACCAACTCCAGGTCCAATAGAAGCAAGCCCAACAGCCAACCCAGCAGCAATAACCGAAGCAGCAGAAATCAGTGGATTCATGATAAGTTCCTCACACCAAAATAAAGAAATAGTTAATGATACAATCATCCAATGACTTAGGACTTAATTATAATTAAGTCATCGCTAAGATTCATCCAGTCAAAATAACCAAAAACTTAAATTGAACTAATTTAATAATATTATTGAATCAAAGAATTACTTTGATATTAGTTCCTATTCGCGGTATTTTAAAAAATGCATAATATATATACGACTTTTTTATGCCATTCTTTTTTGTGAACCATTCTTTGAATTCTTCGTTCTTTTTTTATCGTTTTTTTCAGCCAATTCACAGATAAAAAGGAAGAACTTATAATCGAATCCCTATCTAAACCGAAATTCACAAAAGTAGTGGGACAGATTATATAGATCTTTAACTCATATATACCTAGTCAATATCAAATATCACATATACAAGTGTTTCTTACATAACGTAAACCAACTATTCTATAATTGGGCTAACCTAAAAACGAATAAAAAAAGTTAATGATGACCCTCCATAGATTCACCTATATAAGCCGCAGCTAAAGTGGCAAAAATGAGAGCTTGAATCCCGCTTGTAAATAATCCAAGGAACATTACAGGTATAGGAACCACTAAAGGTACTAAAGAAACAAGAACAACAACTACTAATTCATCGGCTAATATATTTCCGAAAAGTCGAAAACTAAGTGATAGGGGTTTTGTAAAATCTTCTAAGATGTTAATGGGTAAAAGAATTGGAGTTGGTTGAATGTATTTACTGAAATAACCTAATCCTTTTTTGCTAAGACCCGCATAAAAGTAGGCTACTGATGTGAGTAAAGCTAAAGCAACCGTCGTATTTATATCATTCGTTGGTGCTGCTAACTCCCCTTGAGGTAACTGGATAATTTTCCACGGTAAAAGGGCTCCTGACCAGTTAGAAACAAAAATAAATAAAAACAGGGTTCCAATAAAGGGAACCCATGGACCATATTCTTCTCCAATCTGGGTTTGACTCACGTCTCGAATGAATTCAAGGACAAATTCAAAGAAATTTTGGCCGTCAGTTGGAATGGTTTGGGGATTGCGAACCCCTATAACTGCAGAACCTAATAAGATAACAATTACAACCCAAGAAGTAATAAGGACTTGGGCATGGACTTGGAAACCCCCTATTTGCCAATAGAAATGTTGGCCTACTTCGACCCCAGATATCTCATATAACCCTTCTTTTATTAGTGTGTTGATGGAACATGATAAAACATTCATATTGCCCTCTGACAGAAATAAGAACTTTAAATTATTTTGATTCAAGATCCCCCCTTTTACTTAATTTACTTTAATTTTATATTTTAGTTTTGGATACCAACTAAACTAATCACACAATATCCCCAGTTTTTTATCTCTTTTTCTTTTGTATGATTCAGGAGTAGTAACCGATTTTATAAATCGAAATACGGGTAGCCCCTCCCTCAAAAAAATTTTGATTTATTTATCTTATTATTAATCAAGAATTTTGTATATAGCTAGAACGACCCTCACAAATTGCAAATACTAATTTGTTAAGAATGAATCGAATTGAAGCTATAGCGTCATCATTTGCTGGAATAGAAATATCCGCGA